TTAGCCGCACTTAAAAGCCGAGTACTCTACCATTGAGTTAGCAACCCCTCAAAAAAAATTCGATTATGTCCATACAATCGGAATCAAACTAAATAAAAATAAATAGAAATAAAAAAAAAAAAAATCAAGCGATTTAATCACACGACACAATCAAAACATTAAACTAACAAAAAATTAAAACAAGAAATTTAAAGAAATAAAATATTAAGAATTTCGAATAAATCCTGACCAGACAAAAGGATCAAAAAATATAGATAACATAAAATTTTTTAGATTACCCTCCGTCTATTACCCTATTTATTCGTACTTTTAGTTATTGTTTTCATTTCTTAGTTTTAGTTATATTATCTACTTATTGAATATTCTATTTAGTATTCTACTAAGATTCACTTAGAATACCTATTCTACCTATACATTGTATATATTTTTTATTTTTTTTTTTATTTAAAGACTTTTTTACTTATATATTTTTTATTTATACTTATATATTTATATAATATATTTATATATTATATTCCAATATATAGAATAAAATATATAATAAATCGAATTTGATAAATAAATGTGAATTCTCATTAGAACATTAAATTTCTATATATTTTCAATCAAAAAAAACTTTTATATCACTACAAACCCAATAAACCCATCGCTTGAATGAAGAAACAATTCAAATTAATGGATAGAACAGGTAGAAATAGATCGACAGATAAAATCCCATTACCTCAGATGGGATTATATTTATTTGATACATTCTTGTCAATATCAATGTGAATATCTTGAGTTCCTAAATAAATATACACTGAAGAAAACAAAAGAATTAATTGAAATTGAATTTCAATAAAATTCAATAAAAAGAAATTCACTAAAAATCAAATACTAAAACTAAATAAATTACTCAAATTCAAATTAAATATAAATAAAAAAAAAAAAAAAAATACTATATTTATAGAAAGATAGCAAAATAATATTAATATAGAAATAAAAATAGAAATAAATAGAAAAATATATAGAAAATATATAGAATATATTACAATATATAGATATAAAATATATAGATATATTTTATAAGGAAATTCTAAGGAAATACCGAATATCTGGCGCATTCAAATAGGTTTTATTTTTTATCGAATGATACAAACCCACTTTTCCAAAGATCTCATCCTTCTTTTCGGCATTCAACAGCAAATCAATTGCAAGGATTCGATAAACGGATCATTGGGATAGACGTAGAACCCCCCGCGGAAACGTATAAGAAGTTTTCTCCTCCTAGGCTCGAAACAAATCATTTGAAATTTTGTATGTATAGAATTCAAGTGTGAAATAGATCCATAAAATGATCAAATCAATTAAACTATGATTTGAATCTTTCTAAAAAAAAAAAAATCATCTGTACTTTCTTAACTCAAGTTGGATAACTTTTAATTTAAATAGGTCAAAGGAAATCCTTTAAGCATTTCATTGATTGAGTGATCTCTAATCGCCTTTCTTTTTTTTTTTGTTTCTTTTAGAATCTATTTTGATTCTTCATTCTAATCAAATTGTTGAGACAATTGAAAACGATATTTCCCTGGTCCAGGGTCCTTTATCTTTCCCTTGAATCGTTGGGTTTAGACATTACTTCGGTGGTCTTTAATCCTTTCAACCTGGATGCAACATATCACTTTTTGTGATTTCTTTCTATCAAACAAAGAATCAGATTAATGGTTGATTCTTGCATCATATACTTTCTTTATTGAACTTTTGAATCAAAATAATTTGGTCAATTCTAAAAAACTTTATTCTTGGATTTGATTTAAAACTTGCTCGAATTGGATCCTTTCTATTTCGATTTACACTATACTCCAACAAAAAGTGAGATTTCGAGTGTATAAATATAACAAACCAAATTATGTCGAGTTAGGAGCACTCTCATTCCTTTCCTATTCCTATCTATATTATAGCTATAATATGCTATATAATATTCTAAATATTAAACATATATATAGAATAGAATATTATTTAATTCTAAAAAAATTCCAATTATATTATATTAGATATAACTATTAAACTATTATATTAATATTATTTATTAATTATTTTTTAATAATTAATTATTTTTTAATATTAATTATTTTAATTAATATTCAATTTGAAATTTAAATTTCTTTTTATTTATTATTTTTATTTATTAGTTATTATTAAGTTTTTTTATTTATTTAATTATTTTTTAATATTATTATTATTTATTAGGGTATAATAAGGTGGATGTAAGAATCCATAGTTGATCGTGTCCTTCAAGTCGCGCGTTGCTTTTTACCATATCATTTCAAACGAAGTTTTACTATAACATTCCTTTCGTTTTGAACTAGTATGTAATTCATTTTATTAGGGAATCCTGAATAGTCATCGGTTTAACCAATACATAGAAATCCCCAATTTGAATTTCTTAATTTCTATTGGATAATTTTGACTATTCCAAGAAATAAGACAAAAAAACGAAATAAGCTATTTTTAAGTCTTCAAGTGAGTACCTAGGATGCATTTGTCTATCGCCCATTTATTCAAGTTCCACGGACTCCTACAAAATCATTAAAAAGATTCAATTTCTAAATTTTCCATCTAGATATCATTATTTGAATAATGTTTTGTTTTAAACATATTTTTATCATCATCATATAAAAAAACCTATTCAGATTCGGATTAACTCATTAATGATTTTAAATAAATATGAAATTGGTTAAAAAAATATCCAATTTTTTTAATGCAGTAGTTGATAAAAAAGACTGATGTGGGGAAAATTGGAAATTGTTTTGTTATTCTTTCAGACTGAGTGCTAAAATCAGTATCGAAATACTCGAAGATCATCTTATTTATCAGATAGACTAAAGAATTTTCATTGGAATTCATTTTGGATATTCTATCTTATATGGTGCAGTGCAATTCAAGTTACCGAAGTTAAATTTAGGGATGAGCCATTTTTTTTTTTTTTTTTGATAGATTATATAGAATGATAGATTATAGAGAATATCTGGGACGGAAGGATTCGAACCTCCGAATAGCGGGACCAAAACCCGTTGCCTTACCACTTGGCTACGCCCCATTTATATTTCTATTCAACACTAATAAAAACTAATATTAATAGCGGTTCTTCGTCAATTCCCATCCAAATATCTAGGAAATATATTACCGGCTTGTTCGGATTTTCATATGTGTAGATATAGAATTCAACTGAATTGATTGCTCATAATAGATAATTCAACTAAGATATTGTATAAAAATATGATTTCCTCTATTCTTTTTTGATTTGAGAATTGAAGGATTTTTGATTGGGTGAATTTAATAACACAATAAATTTAATAAAAATAAAGAAGGGTTCTTCGTCTACCTTACTTTTTTTTTGATTCATTTTTATATCAATAACATATTAATAACTTAGTCATCAATCAAAATACAATTATCTTCAAGAACAAAATGTTTGTTATGCTTAATAGTTTTAGTTTAATTTGTATCTGTCTTAATTCTGCCCTTTATTCAAGCAATTTTTTCTTCACAAAATTGCCTGAAGCCTACGCTTTTTTGAATCCAATCGTAGATGTTATGCCAGTAATCCCTTTACTCTTTTTTCTATTAGCCTTTGTTTGGCAAGCTGCTGTAAGTTTTCGATGAGATTTTAATACTGTCCTAAAATAATTCATGATTTATTCGAGAAAAAAAATTATAGTAATTGAGAAGATCAGATAAGTCTTATACTCTAAGCTCTTAATTCAAACATTAAAGTTATTGTATAAACGCGAGAATTTTTGATCACCCCCATTTTTCTCATTCTTAACTTTTTTTTCATTCCAGATTCTATTAGCGCCCTAATTGTAGTTATGAAAAAAATTATAAGAAAGACTCGACTCTTATTCCAAATCAATTTAGAAAAATTCATTTCTATTTCTAGAAATCACTTCATTTCTTGGTGTTAAAATAGAAAATGTGGTATAAAAATAGATAATCTATTTTTTTTTCCAAACCAAAAAAGATCTTGGAGATTTTATAATGCTTACTCTTAAACTCTTTGTTTACACAATAGTTATATTCTTTGTTTCTCTCTTCATCTTTGGGTTTTTATCTAATGATCCTGGGCGTAATCCTGGACGTGAAGAATAGAATAAAAATTCTAAGGGTTTTCTTGATTTTAAAATGTTCTTAGTATGTTATTTCTTTTTACCCAGTCTTTATCTATTCTACATCTCGATTTGAATGAATCTATATTTTCGTTTTAAATTAATATTTTAAATAGAATTTGCCATAGAAATATTAATATAAATAAACAAATTGGAAATTTCAATTTTTAACTAGAAATATTAAATAGAAATGAAATATTCAATAAAAAGAAAAATTCGAAATTAGAAAGAACTATTAATAAATGAAATATTCAAATTATTCATTTTTTAATTTATTTAAATAGTTTAAATAGAAAATGAAATAGAATATTGAAATAAGAAATAAAGCAAAAAGATTTTCGAAATTTGAAAGAAAAGATAAAAAAATTCAAGTCATCACTGGAACCGGAAAGAGAGGGATTCGAACCCTCGGTACGAATAACTCGTACAACGGATTAGCAATCCGACGCTTTAGTCCACTCAGCCATCTCTCCCGATTGAAAAAGGATAATTATAAGGATAATTATTATGTTCGATTACATATCAAGTAGTTACATTATACAACAAGTAAGGCTTGAAAAAAAAAAAGGCTTTGCCTCTCTCTTTTTTACTTTCGATAATCATAATTTTATTATTACTTTTTTTTATTATTATATAATAATATATATTCGAATTCTCTATTTATTCTATATTTATTAAATATATATTTCGAATTCTATAGAATTCGAAATTTTGTATTTTTCTATTCTAAAAATATATTCTATATTAAATTTATATTAATTTGAATTTATTTAATTATTGAATTTATTTAATTATATATTTTTAGAATTTCTATGATTATTTTCTATTTTTTATTAATTTTGAAATTATTAT